TAAGATCCCATACCTAAAGCTAACATAATATAGCCCAATTGCGACATTGTCGAATAGGCTAGACTTCTTTTAATGTCTCTTTGAGCAAGAGCCAAAGTAGCCCCTAATAGTATTGTTATTATACCTACCAAAGAAATTATATTCATTATGTAAGGTATGACTGTAAAAAGAGGAAAAAGTCGAGCTACAAGAAAAATTCCTGCTGCTACCATAGTAGCAGCATGTATAAGAGCCGAAATAGGAGTAGGGCCTTCCATGGCATCAGGTAACCATACATGAAGAGGGAATTGTGCAGACTTAGCAACCGCACCGACAAATAATAGAGAAGCACACAAAGTAAGAAATAAAGAATTGGCCCCATTATTATCAATCAAATTATTGGCTATTTCAAAAAAATCCCTAAATTCAAAACTCCCCGTTATCCAATAAAGACCTAAGATTCCTAAAAATAAACAAAAATCCCCTACACGATTAGTTACAAACGCTTTTTGACAAGCAGTTGCCGCGAGGGGTCGTGTGAACCAAAAACCTATTAATAGATACGAACACATTCCAACTAATTCCCAAAAAATATAAATTTGTATCAAATTTGAACTAGTAACTAATCCTAACATCGAAGCGTTAAAAAAACTCATATAAGCAAAAAATTTCAAATAGCCTTGATCATGAGACATATAATTGTCACTATAAATAAGAACCATTATTCCAACAGTAGTAATTAATATTAACATAATCGAAGTAAGTGGATCTATTAAGTAGCCTAAATCTAAAGAAAAATTATTATTTATGGTCCAAGACCATACATATTGGTAGACTGGACTGCCATTTATTTGCTGAATAGACATATTGGCGGAAAAAAGCATAACGATACTTAGTAATAAAACACTAGGAAAAGCCCATATACGACGAATATTTTTTGTTCCCGCTGGGACAAGTAAAAGGCCTACCCCTATTGCTATAGGAACCGGAAGGGGGACGAAAGGTATGATCCACGCATATTGATACGTATGTTCCATAAAAAATAACATTTTTTTATTGTTAAATTGTTTCCGATTCACCAGCTCTTATATATTTAGAACGGAGCAAAAAAAATCAATAAATTTAATAGATAATAGAATTTATTAATTTAATAGATAATAGAATTTATTAATATTATAATTATATTTTTATTTTTAATATTTTTTATTTCAAAAAAAAAATATTCAAATAAAAACGATTAAGTCAATGTTGATAAAATTATTCCTTTTTAATATTATTATTAATTAAGATATATGAACATAGAGAATATTTCAATTATTTTATTATTACAATTACAATAATTAAGTTTCGATACAATACATAAAACAAGTAAAAAAATTATGACCAAAGTACTTAATTCCAAGGATCCTATGATCCACAAATAACTCAACCCGATAAATAATAAATAAAAAAAAAAACGCGTATTCGTAAAAGTTTTGAAATAATCTTAATTGATATGAACCAACAAATTCGAGAATTTATAAGTTAAGAAATTACCATTAATACATTAAATTAATATAATATTTGATTTGAAACTTAATGAGATTAATGAGATAGAATCTTCTATTGTCGTATGTTGTAGGATAAAATTTTTGTGTCTACTAGACAGAGGCTCAAAAAATTAGGCACAATATACCATTGTAATCTTTACAAAGTTTTCTCTTTCTCGTTAGTGGTTTTTTGGGGGGGTGGGGATTGTTATTTCCCCATCGATTCACTTTTTTTCACAAAATTAAAAAATTTTTAAGGCTTATTTGGTTCTGTATACCAAATATATATTCTATGTTTTAACTTTTAACTATAGGATAGATCAGAATAGGATAGATCAGATCAAAATATACTATAGGATACATCAAGATACCTATCCATAAAGCGCAATACCCATTCCATAATGAATAATCATTTTAGAAATATTGAAGAAAAATTAAAATTTTTTGGTATTGGTATGTATATCTTCAGCCTACTAATGGTTTGACTAATACTTAATTGGTTTGGTAAATAGTACCCCGAATTATAGGTACAATTAAAATCCTATCAATTGGCAATTATTTATATTATAGTTCATCTTGTTTTCAAGCTATCCAACAAACATTTTAAACCTCCTTACAATTCTTTAATTTTACAAGAATTTAAACCGCACGAAAAACTATGTGGTTTTAAAATTAACAAAAACAGCTCTACCCCACACTACAACTAAGTAAGTAAGGTAATTAATAATAATTAAGATAATTAAGTTAAGTAAGGTAATTATTATTGAATTGAACGTTTAATTTAAATTAAATAGTAATTTAAAGGATATTTAAAATCTAAAATAAATATTGTGAATTGCCTCCTCCAATCTCGACGATTAAAAATAAATGGGTTATTATGATTTCGAGCAAGCCGCTATGGTGAAATCGGTAGACACGCTGCTCTTAGGAAGCAGTGCTAGAGCATCTCGGTTCGAGTCCGAGTGGCGGCATATTTCTAAAAAATGAATACTATACTAATTAATAATTCCTATAATGGATAGAATATAATTCCAGATCTCCATTCCATTGTTGGAGGATATCCTTTTTAGGATTTTTTATGATATTTTTTACTTTAGAACATATATTAACTCACATCTCTTTGTCGATTGTTTCAATTGTACTGACAATTTATTTGATTAACTTATTAGTCCACGAAATCGTAGGATTATATGATTCGTCGGAAAAAGGAATGGTAGTCGCTTTTTTATGTATAACAGGATTATTAGTTATTCGTTGGATTTATTCGGGGCATTTACCCTTAAGTGATTTATATGAATCATTAATGTTCCTTTCATGGAGTTTATCCATTATTCATATGCTTCCTTATTTTAGAAAACAGAAAAATATTCTAAGTACAATAACTGCACCCAGTGCTATTTTGACTCAAGGATTTGCTACTTCAGGTCTTTTAACTGAAATGCATCAATCCACAATATTAGTACCTGCTCTACAATCACAGTGGTTAATGATGCACGTAAGTATGATGGTATTGAGCTATGCATCTCTTCTCTGCGGATCATTATTATCAGTAGCTCTTCTAGTCATTACATTTCGAAAAAATAAAAATATTTTTTTTAAATTAAAAAACAATCATTTTAGGGCATTTGGTGAAATTCAATACGTGAATGAAATAAGCCATGTTTTACAAAACAATTGTTTTATTTCGTTTAGAAATTATCACAGGCATCAATTAATTCAGCAATTGGATTGTTGGAGTTCTCGTGTCATTAGTCTCGGCTTTATATTTTTAACCATAGGTATTCTTTCGGGAGCAGTATGGGCTAATGAAGCGTGGGGATCCTATTGGAATTGGGACCCAAAAGAAACTTGGGCATTTATTACTTGGACAATATTTGCAATTTATTTACATACCAGAACAAATGAAAATTTGCAAGGCTCAAATTCTAATTCTGCAATTGTGGCTTCTATAGGATTTTTTATAATTTGGATATGCTATTTTGGAGTAAATCTATTAGGAATAGGGCTACATAGTTATGGTTCATTCGCATTAACATTTAATTGAAGAAAAGCAGTTACGAATAGAATATACAATACATAGGAATAGCATAAGTATAGATAACGAAAGTTTGTGTAGTTTTTGAAAATTGAATCATTACTTGACTTGATTCAATTTTCAAAAACTACACAAATCAAATAAAATATTTGTATTTTATTTGATTACAATTTTATTAACTTTATTTTATTAACTTTAAAAGTATAATAATAATATAATTATAATAATATATATATGAAAAATATAATAATATAAATATATAAATAATAATATATAATATAAAATGAAATATAATAATATATAAATATAAAAGAATATATAAATATAATTTTAATAATTAACTTTATATATATCTATATATCTATATCTTTATATAAATATAAAATATATATTTATAATAAAATAAAATTGTAAATAAAGATATAAAATTGTAAATAAAGATATAAAATTGTAAATAAAGAAATAAAGATATAATTAAAATTATTAGAAAAAAACTATCTATAAAAATAATTAGATATAATAGCTTCTACCTTGTCAATTGATAATGAGAGAACGAAATCCGGATAAATACCAATACCTATTACGGGTAGAAAGATACAGATTGAAAGAAATAGTTCTCGCGGCCCAGAATCCAAAAAACAAAAATTTTGAGAATTAAATTGCTTGTATCCGTAAAACATCTGACGTAACATAGATAATGAATAAATAGGAGTTAATATCATTCCAATTGCCGTTACAAAAGTGATTATTATTTTTGGCATTAAAAGAAATTTTTGGCTCGTAATTAGTCCAAAAAAAACTACCAATTCTGCAACAAAACCACTCATTCCAGGCAATGCAAGAGAAGCCAGCGAAAAGCTACTGAACATTGTAAATATTTTTGGCATTGGGATAGTTATTCCTCCCATTTCGTCGAGATAAACAAGACGTGTTCTATCGTAACTCGTTCCTGCCAAGAAAAAAAGTGCAGCACCGATAAATCCATGAGAGATCATTTGTAAAAGGGCCCCATTGAGTCCTGTATCATTTATGGAACTAATTCCTATAATTATGAACCCCATATGAGATACAGAAGAATAGGCAATTCTCTTTTTTAAATTGCGCTGACCGAGAGATGCTGAAGCTGCATAGATTATTTGAATTGCACCTATTATCATCAACCAGGGAGAAAATATAGAATGAGCATGGGGTAATAATTCCATATTGATACGAACCAATCCATATGCTCCCATTTTTAATAAGATTCCCGCTAAAAGCATACATGTACTGTAATGGGCTTCCCCATGGGTATCTGGTAACCATGTATGTAGGGGGATAATCGGTAATTTAATAGCATAAGCAATAAGAAATCCAAAATAGAATAGTATTTCCAATGCCACAGGATACGGCTGATTGGCTGATGTTTCAAAATTTAATGTTGGTTCATTGGAACCATATAACCCCATCCCTAGAACTCCCATTAAGAGAAAAATGGAACCCCCCGCGGTGTACAAAATAAACTTTGTAGCTGAGTACAAACGTTTCTTCCCTCCCCACATGGATAAAAGTAGGTAGACAGGAATTAATTCTAACTCCCACATGATAAAAAAAAGTAAAAGATCTCTAGAAGAAAATGATCCTATTTGACCACTGTACATTGCTAACATAAGAAAATGGAACAATTTAGAATCTCGAGTAACTGGCCAAGCCGCTAAAGTAGCTAAAGTCGTGATGAATCCCGTGAGTAAAATGGGTCCTATGGAAAGCCCATCAATTCCCAGTCTCCAATGAAAATCAAAAAAATTGATCCATTTATAATCTTCTTCCAATTGTATTAATGGATCATCCAATTGGAAATGATAACAGAATACATAGGCCGTTAGAAGTAATTCTAATAGGCATATACAAATAGTATACCACCGAATAACCTTATTTCCTCTATGAGGGAAAAAGAAAATAAAAGTACCCGCGAATATCGGCAAAACAACAATTATAGTTAACCAAGGAAAATCGTTCGTGGTAAAAACAAGATACACTTACTTTGACCCGAAAACCCGTACTCGAGAAAAGAATTATTCTTTTCTCGAGTACGGGTTTTATCGGTAAAGATAAAAAATGATGGATTCAAGTGGAATTGTCTCGAACGTATCAATAAGCTAGACCCATGCTACGAGTTGTCTCGTGCCATAAATAAACCCGGACACTCAAGAAATCGGTTGGGCAAGCGGATTCACACCTTTTACAACCTACACAGTCTTCTGTTCTTGGAGCAGAAGCAATTTGTTTAGCTTTACACCCGTCCCAGGGTATCATTTCTAATACATCCGTGGGGCAAGCTCGTACACATTGAGTACACCCTATACATGTATCATAAATCTTTACTGAATGTGACATTGGATCTATAATTTTTTTTAACATCATAAAATTTCGATCTAGTTCTAGTAAAGTAGTAAATGAATTATATATTCTAGACACCAGATGAATCAATGATTTAGTAGATTTACCAGAATCAATCTACTTCTGGATCTGCTCATGAAAGAAGGCCAAGATACTTTGATTTATTACAGTTTATCAAACAGCACTATATGCTGCACATACTCATTTTGTTATTGTTAGATATTCCATATTTTTTATCTGTATGCCCCTATTTATTCAACAAATTCGATTGATTGATACGAGTTGATTTTCTGTTACGATGAATTGATGAAACAATAGCTAATCCAATAGCTGCTTCAGCGGCTGCAATTGCTATAACAAAAATCGAGAAAATGTCTCCTTTTAATTGGCGACTATCAAATAAATCCGAAAATGTTACAAAATTTATATTAACTGCATTCAGTATAAGCTCAAGACACATAAGCGCTCGAACCATATTTCGACTTGTAATCAATCCATAGATGCCGATGGATAATAAATAGGCACTCAAAAAAAGTACATGCTCGAGCATCATTTAACAACCCCTCATCAATTTCGATTCATTTCAATATGAACAACAATTCAACCGATTCAATTGACTAAAATGACTAAAATTTAAATTTTTAAATTAAAAAAGTACGCAAGAAGAAAATGGAATAGAAATAGATATAAATATAGAAAATTTCCTTTTTTATTTACATATACATGAAAAAAAGAGTTTAAAGAAAAGAACAAGTCTATATTAATTAATTAAAATATAGTTCGAAATATAATATTTAGTACTGACGAGCCATAGCAATTGCACCTATCAAGGCAACTAAAAGAATTATCGAAATAAGTTCAAATGGAAGAAAAAAATCTGTTGATAAATGAATCCCAATTTGTTGACCATTATTTATCAAGTCCTGCTCTATAATCTGGTTTGACCTTGTAGTCCAAACAATACCGTACCATGATGTATCTGGGATAGTAGTAATTAATGAAAAAAAAATACTTGTACAAACCAGTGAAGTGACTCCATCTCCAACAGTCCAAAGATAGAAATCTTTGTAATACTCTGAACCATTCATAAACATCACGGCAAATACAATTAATACATTTATTGCTCCCACATAAATAAGAAGCTGTGCAGCAGCTACAAAATGGGAGTTCGATGGAATATGGAATAAGGATGTACAAACAAGAACCAACCCCAACGAAAAGGCAGAAAAAATGGGATTGGTAAGTAATACTACTCCTAGACTTCCCACTATAAGACCTAATCCCAAAAAAACTAAAAGAAAATCATGTATTGGTCCAGGCAAATCCATTCTATGTAAAATAAAAGATAAATTATAAGTAGAAATTTTTCATGACCTTAATTGAACAAACCAGAAAAAAAAGAGGTTACCTTATTTTTTTGATATTGAATTAAATCGATCGATATAGGGTCGTGTGTGGGTTGATGTATATACGTTTATTTATTATATGAATGATTGAATATCGTTTGTTTATCTTATCTGAGAGTTTCGTTCGAAATTAAATTTTGAAAATTTAAATTTATCGATTTAATTATTCTCTTTTTTTCTGTTTTTTTTTTTTTTTTATAATCACAGATATCATATTTATATATACTCTATGTAATGTACTACTCTAATGTAATGTAATATTTGTAATAATGTAATATTTTTATGTAATGTAGTATTTTAATATACAGAGAATAGATGAATCTATTGAATAGATGAATCTTAGATGAATCTATTTTTATGAATATATGAAAATAATCACCCCCTTATGAAATCTTAGTAATTGGTAATTGTTCTTGAATCAAGTGGTTTGGCCGTGCCTTTTTTATTTGAGTCGAATTCATAATTGTTCGGATTGTGGAATCTCCAATTACTGACATTGGCAACCGACCCAAAGCAATTTGATTATAATTCAACTCGTGACGATCATAAGTAGAAAGTTCATATTCTTCAGTCATTGATAAACAATTCGTTGGACAATACTCAACACAGTTACCACAAAATATACAGATTCCAAAATCAATACTGTAATTAAGCAATCGTTTCTTTCGAATATCAGTTTCCAATTTCCAATCAACAACGGGGAGGTCTATAGGGCATACCCGAACACATACTTCACAAGCAATGCATTTATCAAATTCAAAGTGGATTCGACCGCGGAAACGCTCTGATGTGATCAATTTTTCATAAGGATATTGAATAGTTACAGGTAAACGATTAGCATGGGATAGGGTAATCATAAAACTTTGACCGATATACCTTGCAGCCCTTACTGTTTGTTGGCCATAATTCATGAACCCGGTTACCATGGGGAACATATCTTGAATATCTCTGAATAATTTGATGTTTCTTTCTCTTGCTCTTGAGAAGTTATGAATTTTTTATATCCTGTTACAATGAAAAAAGTTGGGAAGAAGTTGTCAATAATAAATTACCTAACGAAATAGGTAAAAGAAATTTCCACCCAAGATTTAATAGTTGGTCCATTCTCATCCTAGGTAAAGTCCATCTTGTTGTGATAGGAATGAACAGGAACAAATAAGCTTTAGCTAATGTAATAAAGATACCAATTGTTGTTACAAAGACTCCACCTATTTCATTTATTCCAAAAAACTCACGAATTAATATGTACGGAATAGAGAGATTCCAGCCGCCCAAATAAAGAACTGTTACAAATAATGAAGAAACTAGTAGATTTAGATAGGAAGCAACGTAAAATAAACCAAATTTTATACCTGAATATTCAGTTTGATAACCTGCTACTAATTCTTCCTCTGCTTCTGGTAAATCAAAAGGTAATCTCTCGCACTCTGCTAGGGAAGAAATTAGAAAAACAGTAAACCCTATAGGTTGGCGCCACAGATTCCAACCCCAAAAACCATATTTTGACTGCGCCTCAACTATATCAACGGTACTTGAACTGTTAGATAATCATAGTCGATGATAACATCACTATTTCCATCGCTATTGCAAAACCGTACATGAGACTTAAGCTTCATACGGCTCCTCGATGGCCACAAATAAATTTTAGAACTGGTTCAATATTATCTCGATATACGTGTCCTTATCTTATAGGGTAGATAGAGTAAAGATATATCGGAGAGTCCCAAATTAGACCAATGCAATTCTGTCGGCTATAATAAAAAAGTGCTTCTGAATTGATCTCATCCTTTAATTTAAATAAAATAAATAAAGGATTACTTCGTTCCTGATAGTAATTGGTTTAATCAGTGGGTAAGGGCATACTCTGGATCGGGATCGTGGGGAGGTACTGCTTGATCATTTCTACCAACTTAAAGCCCCATCAGGATTCCTTTTATGTTAGGCTATGCGGAAATAACCCGTTGGATAATTTACTTACATTATCACTATTACTAATCCTTTGTGTACCTTGGTATTCCTAGCCGTCCACTCATATTTCTTCGATCCCCGGTATGGTAATACATACAATAATAAAAACTACATATGATCGATCTTTTGTACCCGCTTCAAATTCTGATATGATAGCTAATCAACCAATCTTGGGGCACCCCGTTTGTATTAATTATATTTACGTCCGCTTAACTCTTGTACCTAGGGAATGAGACTCAATCTTTTTACTGCCAATTTCGAAGCTGTTTTATTTCACTCATATAACTATCTGGTTTAGTTCATCGCCCCGAATGATGAATAAAAAAAAGAAGATATTTATTCATATTCAAGAATTTAATCATATTCAAGAATTTAACTTTTTTCCTAGAACGAAAATGAAAAAAAAAGAGGTAAAGTAAACAAAGTATATGTTCCAACGAATCGCACGTAGAGATATTGATAACACACATGAAGTTAATGGTATTTCATAACTAATTGATTGAGCAGCAGCTCGTAGACCACCTAAAAAGGAATATTTATTATTTGATCCATATCCTGACATAAGAAGTCCAATAGGCGCAATACTAGAAATGGCAATCCATAAAAAAACCCCTATACTAAGATCCGCTAAAACAAGGTGGTAACCAAAGGGAATTACTGAATAGCTTAGTAAAATGGATATGACCGCGATAGACGGCCCGATACTGAATAAACTAATATCTCCCCTAGATGGGAGAAGATCTTCTTTGAAAAGTAGTTTGGTACCATCTGCTAGAGCTTGAAGAATTCCAAAAGGACCTGCGTATTCAGGTCCAATGCGTTGTTGTATTCCCGCAGATATTTGTCTTTCTAACCATACAATTACCAGTACCCCTATTATGATTCCAAATACAGGAGTAAAAATAGGAATAAGTAACCATACGAGCCCATAAACTTCTTTTACGTATTCCGATCTGGAAAAAGAATTGATAGCTTGTACTTTTATCGTATCAATTATCATTTCAACGATCAACTTCTCCCATAATAATATCTATACTACCTAGTATTGTCATAATATCGGCCAATTTCATTTTTTTAACTAGCTGAGGAAGAATTTGCAAATTGATAAAACCAGGTGGACGAATTTTCCATCTCCAGGGAAAAACACTCCGATCTCCTACCAGAAAAATTCCCAATTCCCCCTTGGGGGCTTCTACTCTCACATAAAGTTCTTGTTTAGACAATTCAAAAGTGGGAGAAGGTTTCTTACTAATGAATCGATAATCAAAATCATTCCATTCCGAATCCTTTGTTTTATCAAAGCGCCGTACCTCTAAATTCTCATATGGCCCTCCGGGAATTCCTTCCAGGGCTTGTTGAATAATTTTGATGGATTCCACCATTTCACCGATTCGGACTAAATAACGAGCTAGCGAATCTCCTTCTTTTTGCCATTGTACTTCCCAATCAAATTCGTCGTAAGACTCATAATGATCAATTTTACGAAGATCCCAAGGAATTCCAGAAGCTCGTAGCATTGGTCCCGATAAACCCCAATTTATTGCTTCCTCTCCACTAATAATACCCACCTCTTCAACTCGTTCCAAAAAAATGGGATTACGCGTAATAAGCTTTTGATATTCAGTAACCCCTGTTAAAAAATACTCACAGAAATCCAAGCATTTATCTATCCAGCCGTAAGGTAGATCAGCAGCCACTCCTCCGATACGGAAATAATTATGCATCATTCGCATACCTGTGGAAGATTCGAATAGGTCATATATCAATTCCCTCTCTCGGAAAATATAGAAGAAAGGGGTCTGCGCACCGATATCCGCCATAAAAGGACCAAGCCATAATAAATGAGAAGCTATACGACTCAGTTCTAGCATAATTACTCTAATATAACTCGCTCTTTTCGGTACTTGGATATTTCCCAACTGTTCTGGTCCATTTACCGTTATTGCTTCTGTAAACATAGTAGCTAAATAATCCCAACGTGTTACATAAGGAAGATATTGTATAATTGTTCGATTTTCTGCAATTTTTTCCATTCCTCTGTGTAAATAACCCAATACGGGTTCACAGTCAATAACATTTTCCCCGTCTAGAGTAATGATGAGTCGAAGAACACCGTGCATTGATGGGTGTTGAGGACCCATATTGACTATCATGAGGTCTTTTCTTGTAGTCGGTACAGTCATATATTTTTTCCCCGATTCATTTTCATTATTCCACGAATTGCTTAAAACCAAATGAAGTTCATTAAAAATATAAATTATAAATATATTAATATATTATTAATATATTATATATTTTATATATTTTATTTATTTTTATTATTTTATTTATTTTTATTATTATTTTATTAGAATATAAATAATAGAATATAAATAATCAAAAAAATGAGCTTAACGAGTTTTTGGCTCCCGAATATCCAATTGACTAATTAATTCTTTATAGCGGACTCTATTTTTCTTTGATAAATAAGCCAGCAGCCGTTGACGTTTTCCCAGAATTTTACGTAGACCTCTCTGAGATAAATAATCTTTTCTGTGCAATTCCAAATGGGAAGTAAGTCTACGTATCTTATTGGTGAAACTGAATACTTGAAATTCAACGGACCCCCTATTTTCGTTTTTTTCTTCTTGCGAAATAACAGAAATGAATAAGTTTTTAACCATAACAAAAAATTCTTCGTCCCTTTTTCTTTATTTACATTACAAATATAGATTTTACTAATCAGTAATAATAATGCCAGTCATTTTAATTTGTTATACACAATAATCTGGATTTATTCGTATACTTCTTTTTTTTCTCAAATTCACTTAATTGATAATCAATACAATTTTTCAATTTTATTCAGATATGATATAGATAAAAAATTTCTAACCCACAAAAGAGAAGAATTTTGACCTAAGATAAGAAGATTATGACGATTCATTACTTACTAGATAGAATGGCTAAGATCAAGGTCAGGTAATCAGTATCATGTACCATAATACCATAATGTAATATAACAACACAGGGCTGTATATATTTGTTTGTGTTCATATACCATGTCAGAAATGGCACTTGATCCATGTAATGTAAATGTATCATCAACTAATTATCAATCGCGGATACATATGTATCCTTGACATACCGAAACGACTACCATTATTGGTATCAAACCAATAGCGATTCATACAAGCAAAATCTTCGAATCGATAATTTGGCCAAAGAAAAAATTTGAACTTAATAAATCGATTTGTATCTACATCAAGATGCTTATCCTCATAAAAAAATTGACCACATCGCTTTACATTGTTCCCATTGCAAAATACTGGATTTATATCCCCAACATTGACATTTCTTGAATTTAAACAAATGAGAATTCTCAATTCTCTACGGCGTCTAGGAGATAAAAAATTTTCAGGAACAATAAAATCATAAAAATTTGCGTCTCTATTCCCATTTTCATATCGTGCAATGGCTTCATTAAGACGATTCTTATCAACATTTATTTTTTCTTGGTATCCTCGATTAGTTTGGTGCTTACTCTTATGCACCCGTGAAATAGTTATGGTTTGGTACATTAAAAATTGTCCGTTCCATTTTATGGATAGCCGAGCTGGTTCAATAATAAATAGTCCCTTTTTTATCAATTTTTTAAGAGTTGTAGACTTCGGAATCAGCATTACATCCAAACTTATTTCGTCCCTTTGAATAGAGGACATAGCAATTTCATTTGGATTTCTCAATCTAAGGAGTAGACAATATACCTTGATATTATTGAGTATTTTTTGATTACAAGAACTATCCCATTTCAATTGAAAAAGAAAATATCTTTTCAGGAGGAAATCTAGTTCCGCTATTATCTTTAATTCATTTTTATTTGTGCTTTTTTTAATGTATGATCCCCGATAATCTTTTTTAACATTTTTCGATGGATCAGTTCCAAGATTTTTTTTTTTTTGTGCATATGATCCAAGATCTCCTTGGACTGACTGTTGTTTTTCTTCTTGATTTTGATTCTCTAATTCAAGAGATTTTTTTGGATTATGATTATATAATCTATCTTTTTTTTTCTTTTGGTTGATATTGTTACTAATGCTTTTATTTATATTCATATTCAATTTTAAAAAAAGTAAATTGATTGGTATGATCCACGGTCGAATCTTATATGTATTATAAAGTAACAAAAATTCTGGTAAAAACCAAAGTTCTAGATTCGATATTGGACAATTTAGGATTTCTTCATTCATTCCCATCCAGTCAAAAGATTTTTTTGTTTGATTGATTGGGCGGATTTGTTTATGAATCGCGAGAGTCAAAAAAACTTTCTTATCCATTTTCTCAATTGTTTGATAATAATTAGTCTGAGTCTTAGTATTTTTATTAATGTTAGCGCTGGCCCCGATATATCTATTTCTCCATTCCTCAATATTGATCTTTTTTCTAAGACAAAAATTAAGAGTTTTCCAATCAAAATATTTTCTATCCGGATTTTTATCCCTATCAATAATAGAATCTTCTCGTAGATAGTTATCAAGGTCTATATCTCTCGGCAAATAAAAGAATTCGGGATTAATAATATTGTAATTATAGGGAATCCCTTGGGCCTCGTTTACTTGTAATGGCAACCCATAAATATATGAACCCTTCTTATCTTCATAATTCATATATTTATTTGATAAAAGATCATATTTGTAGTTTTTTAATTTATCTTTTCGGTTCGGTAATGAATTTACAGCATATGCATAATTTTTTGCTTTCTTGTAATGAATTAATAAGTCTTTTTCATATGAATAAAAATTGGTTGAGTTTGTATTTTGAACCATAAAATTTTGATTGATTCTATTCCGCCAATTTTGCGGTACTAATCTAGACCATCGAGTCGGAGATAAATTGTATTTATAGTGATCATTACCCATTAACCAACTTTTCCATTCATTCATTTTAAAACCACAAAATTTCTTATACCTTGATTCGGAATGAAATATTCCTTGTGTTCCAAAAAAATCTTTTTTTATTCGATCCTTAATAAAAGGAATTGTTCCGTGATATTGAAATAAAAATTTAAAGTAATGCTTGTTGATAACTTGGACTTGTGATAATTTGTAAAATACATATGCCTGTGACAACGAAGAAAGGTCACAAAAAATCTGTGAATTTTGATTACTAATATTAGAAATCAACTTTTTTATAGTCGAAATACAAAAAATTATATTTTTTGTATTTGTATCAATATAAATTCCTTTTTTATTTGTTTCATCATTGGAATTATTCGTTATTTTGTTTTTTAATTTAAGTAAAATTTTTACATGTATTCTGGGAATAATATTAATGATACGTAAAAAAATATCTCTGTATATCCTTTCAATAAAAAAATTTAAAAAATAGTGACATTTGCGCATTAGTCGAGCACTTCTTCTTTTTAGCAAAATTTTTTTCGGCGATTCTAATCTTTTATCATCACAATTTGTTTCATTAGGACTAATGTTTATAGACGTAGTTATAAATATGTTTTTTTTTTCTTTTGTTATCTTTTCGATTTGGTTTCTGATTGTATTTGTCTTATCAGCCAGATCTTTCATCTTGTTTTCTGTCAGTGAATAATTTGTCCAATCTGCAGATCTAATTCGAATGAACGATTCATGATTTATATGATTACTGATTAGTGATTTTTTTTTTTTTTTATTCGATTCATATCCTTCCCTCAATCCAAATGATGGAATGAAACTTA